ATCAGAGGAATAATTGGGACTACGGTCTCTAATTTCTTAATAGCAGTATCTATTCGAAACGAATTCTCTAGCATTTGACTCCTTATCACCGAAGAGTTTAGTCGTACACTTGAAAGATAGCCCAGAAAATAGAAGGGATGATTATATAATTGCTTTATATGGATCCTGGCCGGTTGAGACCACAAGTCAAAATGACATTGCCAAAAGTTGACAAGGTGAGATTTCCATTTCTTTATCAGAAGACGAGCCCCCCTTGAAGCCAGAATCGATTTTCCTTGATATCTGACATAATGCATAAAAGGGTCTTTGAACAACCATAGGGTTTTCTGAAAATCGTTACAAAGCACTACTACAAGATATTCTATTTTTGCATAGAAATGTGTTCGCTCAAGAAAGGATCCAAAAGATTTTGATCGTAAATGAAAGGGTTGTTTACGGAGAAAAATGAATATGAATTCACATTCATATACATGAGAATTAGAGAGGAACAAGAAGAATCTTTGATTCTCTTTTGAAAAAAGGGAAATGGAATTTTTTGGAGTAATGAGACTATTTGAATTCCAATACTCGTAGAGAGAGAATCGCAATAAATGCAACGAAGGAGTATCTTGTATCCAAGAGTGAAGGGTTTGAACCAAGATTTCCAGATGGATGGGGTGGGGTATTAGTATATCTGACACATGATTTAAATGTGATAACTTGTCCTCGAAAAAGGGAAATATTGAATGAATAGATCGTAAATTATGAGATTTTGCTATTTCTTTTTCTTCTAGGGAAGATACCAACCGCAGCGAGAATGGAATTTCCACAACGACTGCAAAACCCTCCGATATCATTTGAGAATCAAAATGATTGTTGTGCCCAACGAATCGATTTTGATTAGAATCATTAACCGAAATAATCAAACGATTCTGTTGATGCATTCGAGTAATTAAACGTTTCACAATTAGTGAACTGGATTTATTGTCATGATCTAAATTTTCCACCGGTTCATAAAGAATCGATCCATTTAAAGCATGACCATGAGCAAGCGCGTAGATATATTCCTGAAATAGAAACGGATATAGGAAGTATTGTTGCCGAAATCCATCCATTTCTAAATATCCTTGTAGTTCCTCCATTTCCATTTGAAATTACACTTGAACCAAGTGGGGGATTTCTTGAGTTATCAAATAATACATAGTACGATACGGTCAGAACAAGGTATATAGTAAGAAAAGAATAGATACCCCGGAGCCAGAAAGGACAATCAACGGATCCTATTTCCATCCAATTTATTTATGTTCGTTATAGTTACAAGAGATGGTTAGAAATCCTTTATTTTTACAACCCGATCACTCTTTTGACTTTGGAATAATGAATTTTGATCAGTATACCGTTTCTTCTACACATTCGTCTCCACTACATAATAGAGAACATAATAGAGAATAGTTAGGATTCATGAAAAAAAAAGGAATTGATGATCCACTCACAAGAGAACCCTTTCCCACATCAGGCACTAATATATTTTTAACGTCTAATTAGATCGGGTAATCATTCGAATTAAGAACAAACAGAAGCTCGTTGCTTTTGGTTTCCCTATAATTGGAGCTATAGGGCTCTATCCATTTATTCACTCGACCCAACTTGAATTGATTTGACCCCTTTCCAAGATAAAGAATCAAAACAAGATTTTGTATCGATCCGTTAAGGATGAAGTATTCTAAGAGTTCTCCATTGATACGACATGCTGTTTTTTCCTTTCATTCCCTTTCAGGATCAGTCGTGGTCTTACAAACTCTACCAATGGTATGGACGAATCCGTTGCTTCATCAAAATGTGTAAAAGACCATAGCCGCACTTAAAAGCCGAGTACTCTACCGTTGAGTTAGCAACCCATATAAATAGGGTGTGTAGATACGATCGGAATAAAAAATAAATAAAGAGATTCGATTGCCCGACCTCGTCAAAACATTGAACTAGCAACAGATCAAAAAGAAAGATTTGATGATCAATTGTGAACATAAAAATGAACAGAGATCAGATGAAAATACAACAGATTCTGGGATAAATTATAGAGAAAATCTAAATAGATGTAAAAATTGATAGACTACCCATACTCTATTTTTTTTTTTTTCATTATATTAACTAAGATACTTCTTGATGTCACAACGAAATTGACGAACCCATCGTTTGAGTGAAATAAAGAAACAAACTTATGAAATGTGGATAAATAGATCTATTTATCCACGATCGAATTATATTTGTTCGATACACCATTGTCAATATGAATTGAATGTTGAGAAAACCAACTCAATAAATAAAACAAGGACTTGTGTTGGAGTGACACTACAACATAGATAAGGGATGAAGTATGAGTGGGGAAATAAATAAGGAATTCCGGTAGGAAAAAAATGTCGGGTTTATTCAATATTTATTCAATAGAGGTATAATAAGCAAGATTGACCTTTTGTTTGTTGGTGGAGTCCCAACGAAAACCATCTGATTGATGGTAATCCCATAATTTCCCAGTTATTTCATCTATTCACTCAATCTTTTTTCTATCTGTCTCATATCAAGAGAAGATATTTTTTTTATAGTTCTATGATACGGGGTCATGTGAGAGCAACAATGAATAGAGAATAGAGAAAAAAAAATAAGGAATGGTGGAGAAACAATTAGACAAAGCTAGATACTGGGCACCCCCCCCCCTTTTTTTTATTTCATTAATTTCATTTGATTAATTCGAAATTCCTTAAATACCTCCGCCTTCTTTGAAATATCATGAACAGTTCCTGTAGGTTGAGCACCTTTTTCAAGGAAATATAGAATAGCGGAAACATTTGAATAAGTTTGGTTCTTTATCGGATCGTAAAAACCCACTTTACGAAGATCTCTTCCCTCTCTTCGGGATCGAACATCAATTGCAACGATTCGATAGATGACTCATTGGGATAGACATAAATGAACAACCCCCCCTAGAAACGTATAAGAGGTTTTCTCCTCGTACGGCTCGAAAAAGAATGATTCGAATTTATGTATTGTAGTGGCAAATAGATCCACAAAATCATCAATTAGACTATGATTTGAGTCATTTTTTTTTTTTTTTGTTCTTCCTTCCTGAAAAAAAAAAAAAAAAAAAAAGAAATCTCATTCGTACTCATAACTCAAGTTGGGTAATTCTCAAAGAGCTCGAAGGGAAATCCTTAGACATTTATTGAGCCGTCTCTAACCTCTTTTGTTTGTCTCGCCTAGAGTCGATTTTTTTTCTTCCCCATTCTGATCTAGTTGTTGAGACAATTGAAAACGGTGTTTCCTTGTTCCGGTATCCTTTATTTTATCTTTGCTTTGAATCCTTGGGTTTAGACATTACTTCGGTGATCCTTAATTATTTCAAAATGGTAGCAACATACCCTTTGTTATTTCGTTCTATGGAAACGATTGATTCCCCTGTGATACACTTTTGATCGGAATTGGTAAAACTATTTCGACAAATTCATTTTACTTTTTTTTTTTACTTGTTCGAACTTGATCCTTTCAATTTCTATACCGAAGATATACTTACGAAGTTGTTCCAACTTATTGATTGGCATTAACCCTAGATCCTTCTCTCTGCTAAATGAACCAATTCTTTATGCTCGAGCTCCATCATGTGCTATATTATAATTATATTATTTTATTACAACCCCAAAATTGGGGTCCTAGTGGAATAGAACAAACTATGTCGAGCCGAGAGCATCTTCTTTGATATATAAAATGGTGGGTACAAGAATCCACAGCCAATAATGTCCTTCAAGTCGCACGTTGCTTTCTACCACATCGTTTCAAACGAAGTTTTACCATAACATTCCTCTAATTTTGGACCGGTATGGAATTGATTCAATATGGAATCATGAATAGTCATTGGCTCAATCGGTATATAGTATATGAAGTCCTCCATACTTTCATTTTCATATATGGATCTGGAGAAGTCTCAGCAAGAATATAATTTAACCCCATATTTTATTAGAAGAATGAAACACATTTATAAAAAACACGAAGAAATGCGTTGCTTAACACTTCTTTACATCTTCAACAGATTGTTAGGGATGATGAATCATGAAAGATCCAATTCTTTCTCAAACAACTAAAACTAAAGAAGGGTCTTTAATTAGATTACCGATACCGGAACAGAATGAGTCATTAACCAAATAAGCTATTCCAATGACCGGGAAAGATCGCAAGTGACTCGATAGGATAGATTCACCAATGTCACACTTCTTCGAGTAGAAAGAATTTATAAGGAATCATAAAAAAAAATTTCAAGAATTTCCTACTTCGACATCATTACTGGAAATAAGTTTTCCAGTAAAGACTGAATTGAATCTCTAAATCCATCAACAAGTCGGTACAACGAGGATCTAAAAATGTTTAGCAGATATCTGATTAATTAAATCAGACGCGAATTTGATCATCATAAGAGACCTCTATGTTTCCTTTCCGATTGAATCATCAATAATTTAAACCAGATAAATGGGTCAAGAAACAAATCCAATTGTTTTGTTTTCTTGGGGATGGATAGAAGGGGCTCATGAAAGAAAAGATTAAGGTCGGTATTCTTTCAGGTATTCTTTCATCTGATTGATAAAATCAGAATCGTAGGAGTCTGATTTTATCGTATTCATCAGATACACCAAACAAGTGTTACCGGGGGTAATCGTGGGTATTTAAGGGATCGCAGACCTTTTTCGCCAAAACTGAAACACCGGTGTCACTGATCACTGAAATAGAACAATAACAATACATATAGGCATGGTTCATTTTCTACAGATTTTTCCTTACTTCAGATTCAGGAATCTTTCCATAAAGTAAAGTGAATGTATGAATCTCCCCCCTCCCCCAATTGATCGCTACATTGATTTCCAATTATTCATTGGAGCCAAATCAAATACAAAATAAAAGAAATTAGGTCCAAAGAAAATAATCTGTTCCGTATTGAATTTTCTTGTTTGTTAATAAGATCCGGATGACAAGGGTCTTGAAATTGATACCTTCCTTTCCTTTGCGGATTAACTCATATCGACACGAATTCCATGGGGATCATGAATCATACCCAAAGCCGATTTAAAAGGATCCTCTTATGGGATGCTATCCTGTCTTGTATAAGTACAAAGCAAAATGGGTTCATATCAATTCGTTGTTACTATTTTGTTTGATTTTGTCCCACCCCAGTCTCAGGAGCTTTAATTCCAGCGATGGAATTAATACCAAACCCCCCCCGTTTTTTAGGATTCAGGATCCACATAAAATTAGTCATTTTGTCTACCCTATCTTTATTTATATTTACTTTAGGGAAGGTAAAGACTTCTCTTTTATTTCGCATTTCGACTCAGAATGCATCCTGTGAGAATCCAAATATCATAGATATGGGGCATAAAGTTTATCCAAATGACTAACTAACCTTCAATATGAATATGGGCGAGGGGGCGAACATACGCTGAATGGCCCACCCAGTTTTTTTTTTTTTTGAATTTCACTTTGATCTTTGTTCCCATCCTACCTATATCAAAAAAGATATTTATTTCCATCCACATGTCATTGATACTCGATCCGTTTGTTTGTGAGAAACAAAATCGAAAGGGAAGATATGATTCTATAGAAGAATCATTAGAAATCACAAAGAAAGATTGGATCACAATGTATCCAACATTACACCCTTAAACAGAAGATTGTTAAAAAGAACAATCTTTGTTATGATAGAATTGGTCTGGGACGGAAGGATTCGAACCTCCGAGTAACGGGACCAAAACCCGTTGCCTTACCACTTGGCCACGCCCCATTTTTATTTCTATTCGACACCGATAAACACTAATATCGGTATTGGTTGTTCGTCAATTCCAGCCCCAATATCTATTGAATTGGTTGTTGCTATGATTCTACACATGTAGATGTAGAATAAAAATGAATTTATTGATCATTACATATAATTCAATTAAGATATTGTATGTAAGGTATGATTCCTTCTATTCTCATTTGAGAATTGAAGGATTTTTGATTGAGGGAGTTCAAAGAAAAAGAAAGATTTTGCGGCCTACTTTCCCTTCTTTCTTCATTTTCCCCTTATATCAATAACCCAATAATAATGAAATTTTCTCCAAGAACAAAATGTTTGTTATGCTTAATATCTTTAGTTTGATCTGTCTTAATTCTGCCCTTCATTCGAGTAGCTTTTTCTTCGCCAAATTGCCCGAAGCTTATGCTTTTTTCAATCCAATCGTAGATGTTATGCCAGTCATACCTGTGCTCTTTTTTCTCTTAGCCCTTGTTTGGCAAGCTGCTGTAAGTTTTCGATGAGATCTTTAATACTGTCTTAGAAACATTCATGATTTATTCGATAAAAAAAAATTCTATTCTTAAGAATTGATAAGATCAGATAATGAACCCTCGACTCAAACATGGAAATTCTTTTGGATAACCGAGATGAATCGGAATCACCTCATTTCTTCATTCCTTCTGGGGGTCGAAGACCCTATGTATGGTCCCTACAATACCTAATTGTAGGTATGAGAGATCTTTTTGTTAACGAAAGAATCAGAATCTTATTACAAATTCATTCCTGCAAATTCCTTATGTTTTCTAGAAACCGCTTCTTTTCTTGGTGTCAAAACGGAATATGTGGTACAAAAATGGAGAATCTATTCCCCTATTTCCCCCAAAATGATCTTGGAGATTGTGTAATGCTTACTCTCAAACTCTTCGTTTACACAGTAGTGATATTCTTTGTTTCTCTCTTCATCTTCGGATTCCTATCTAATGATCCAGGACGTAATCCTGGACGTGATGAATAAAAAAATCAGGGGTTTTTCCTTGCTCGATTTCTGAATTTTCTTAGGATTTTCTTTCTCCATTCCATACATTTAACTATGAGAAAGGGGGTTAGAGATTTTTTCGAATTCGAAAGGGAAATATCAAGTGATCAGAAGAAACGGAGAGAGGGGGATTCGAACCCTCGGTACAAATAATTCGTACAACGGATTAGCAATCCGCCGCTTTAGTCCACTCAGCCATCTCTCCCAATTTTAAAAGGATAATTCCTATGTGACGCGTGAAGTAAAGGTTGATAAAAGTTTTTCCTTATCTTTCTTTATTCTATAAATAGAGACGAATTTGATCAATCATCAATTCCCTTTAGATAATGATTCGAAACAGATATCTCCAATAGAAAGAGTCCCTCTTTGATTTCGTCCGAAAAGTTCTTTCTTTTATTCCCCCGGCCTGGCCAGTCCCTAGCCAGGCCATTCCTTGTTCCAATGAATCATAGATCAAATGATTTATTTGATTTGAAAACGAAAATGCTTGTTATTGAAGCAGCAACAAGGCTATTCCTATGATAGGAGTGTCATTTCTTATTATGTTTTTCCTTTTCTCGATTTACTTAAATGGAATAAAAAAAACATATTTTTTTCTATTATAATAGAACTCATATATTTCTTCAAAGAACATGTTTGAACCTGAACCCTTGAGTCCACAACCAAAACAATA